ATCTTATAAAGAGCAATGTAATAGAGCATCAATAGAGATTCATCAATAATTAGATGAATATCTGTTAAAAATCAAGAGCCTTAAGTCAATAAAGACTGAGAAGGTTGACTCAAGAACAAATTTTATTTTCTTTTTATTAAATATTAAATTAAGAAATATTAAATTAAGATTAAATTAAGGCTCCATTGGAGAATTCAGACCTAAGCATTAATCGAGAAGCGATGGGGACGACGGAACCCGTGAATGCAAAGGATTCTATTGAAAATTGAAAATGAATCCTAATGAGTTATCGGGTAGGATGGCGGAACAAACCAGAGACCACTTCATTTCTTTTTATTCTGATATTCTGATTCTGAGAGGTCATGAGTTAACCCGACAACTGAAATAGATATTGAAATTGAAAGAGTAAATATTCGCCCGCGAAAACTTTATTTAAATTTTATTTGATTGGTAAATTTTTGTTAATCCGATATGAATATGATAAAAAAGACAAAACAAAATAAAGATTCGTTATAACATTATAACAAAAACAAGATAAGACATTATCTATAAATAGAAAAATAGAATCCATGTTTAATTACTTATATATCTATCCAATATATATCCAAACAAGATATACAAATTTCTAATAGATAAGATAAAATCTCAAAGCAAAGAATCCCAGGATTCAATCTATTATTCATTAACTACCTGCATATCTTAAGAATAAAATAAAATATTTTTTGAGTCCTTTTTTTTCGCGAGGAGCTGGATGAGAAGAAACTCTCATGTCCAGTTCTGTAGTAGAGATGGAATTGATAAACAACCATCAACTATAACCCCAAAAGAACCAGATTTCGTAAACAACATAGAGGAAGAATGAAAGGAATATCTTATCGAGGTAATCGCATTTGTTTCGGTAGATATGCTCTTCAAGCACTTGAACCCGCTTGGATTACATCTAGACAAATAGAAGCGGGGCGCCGCGCAATGACACGAAATGTACGCCGTGGTGGAAAAATATGGGTACGTATATTTCCAGACAAACCAGTTACGGTAAGACCTACAGAAACACGTATGGGTTCGGGGAAAGGATCCCCCGAGTATTGGGTAGCTGTCGTTAAACCGGGCAGAATACTTTATGAAATGAGCGGAGTAGCCGAAAATATAGCCAGAAAGGCTATTTCAATAGCGGCGTCAAAAATGCCTATAAAAACTCAATTCATTATTTCAGGATAGCAATATAGAACCAAAGGAAAGAAGTCTTGGGAATAAAAAAACAATTGCGAGTTTCCTTTTTTTTGACAAACAATATTTCTTTTTTTCTTCGTCCTTTGTTACATTGAAAGAAGAGATTAAAAAAATGATTCAACCTCAGACCCATTTGAATGTAGCAGATAACAGCGGGGCCCGAGAATTGATGTGTATTCGAGTCATAGGAGCTAGTAATCGCCGATATGCTCATATTGGTGACGTTATTGTTGCTGTGATCAAGGAAGCAGTACCAAATACACCTCTAGAAAGATCAGAAGTGATCAGAGCTGTAATTGTACGTACTTGTAAAGAACTCAAACGCGACAACGGTATAATAATACGATATGATGACAATGCTGCAGTTGTCATTGATCAAGAAGGAAATCCAAAAGGAACTCGAATTTTTGGTGCGATCGCCCGGGAATTGAGACAGTTAAATTTCACTAAAATAGTTTCATTAGCTCCTGAGGTATTATAAGACGAGACCTCAATATAGTTATAGTTATAGTATTTAAATTAGAGTATTGAAATGACATAGATTTATTAGTTGATTGTGTCTCACGTATATACCTTTACTAAGTAAAAAAAAACACGTTGGTTATATCAAAATTCGGGAGCAACAATAATTTTAGTTTACCATGGGTAAGGACACTATTGCTGACATAATAACCTCTATACGAAATGCTGACATGAATAGAAAAGGAACGATTCGAATAGGATCTACTAACATCACTGAAAACATTGTTAAAATACTTTTACGAGAAGGTTTTATCGATAACGTAAGGAAACATCGGGAAAGCAACAAATCGTTTTTGGTTTTAACCCTACGACATAGAAGGAATAGAAAAGGACCATATAGAACTATTTTAAATTTACGACGGATCAGTCGACCCGGTCTACGAATCTATTCTAACTATCAACAAATTCCTAGAATTTTAGGCGGGATGGGGATTGTAATTCTTTCTACTTCTCGGGGTATAATGACAGACCGGGAGGCTCGACTAGAAGGAATCGGCGGAGAAATTTTGTGTTATATATGGTAATCTGGCTGATATCCGAATCATATCCGAAACTTTCCATTTGTGAAAAAAAAAAGGACGGGTTGTCTAATAGAACTCCTCCTGCCCTACAGTAGTTGATACGTCAAGGAAGTTTTACCTGGAATAAAAGAACAAAAATAGATTCATGGAGGTTTAATTAGTGAATCACTTCCACTCCGGATTCCTTTAGATAATGAAGATCTGATTCTAGGTTATGTTTCAGGAAG